AATCCCAACATGGAAGTACTGAAAAAACTCATATAAGCAAAAAATCTCAAATATCCGTGATCATGAGACATATAATTATCACTATAAATAAGAACCATAATTCCAACAGTAGTGATTAATATTGACATAATAGAAGTAAGTGGATCGATCAAGTATCCGAATTCTAAAGAAAAATCATTATTGATAATCCAAGACCATACATATTGATAGACAGAACTGCTATTTATTTGCTGAATAGACAGATTCATGGAAAAAATCATGACTATACTTAACAATAAAACGCTTTGAAAAGCCCACATACGACGAATACTTTTTGTTGCCGTCGGAAAAAGAAGAAGTCCCAACCCTATTAACATAGGAACTGGAAGTGGAAGAAAAGGTATTATCCACGCATATTGATATATTTGTTCCATAAAAAAAGTTTTTTATTCTTAATTAATTGTTTCCGATTCACCGGATTTTACTTCTTTCGAAAAAAGTCAATAAAAAAATCAATATATGCACTAACTTATTTAATAATTTTAGATTAGTATTTATTCTGAGTCTTTTCAAAATCGTTCAAATATTCAAAACAAGAAGTTATAATTGGTCAAATGATATGACCAAGCGACATATAAAAACAAATACTTATAATAGGAAAATCTAAATTCTTATTATTATTACGATAAATTATCATAATAATAAGAATTTAGATTTGTATTTGTAGAGCAAGGATAAAAATTTGGGCTAAAAAGAGTACTTGATGCTGATATGAATTATAGGATTAACTAAGGTCATCGGTCTAATGAAATAAAAACTCTTGATTTTAGTTAGTTTATTTCAACTCATTAACTAATTCATTATGGGATTCATTGTTTTCCATTTCAATTTATTAGTAAATTTTAGATTTTAGAAGATTATAGATCTAAAATTTACTTTTTTATCGAGAAAGGATAAAAAATGACTGAGATATTTTTTTATCAAACCAGGTATCCTTTAACAGATTTATTACTAGTCTCACTCGAATTTTAAAATTGAATTTAGGTGTATTTTTTATAAAAAAAAACTCAATTTATTAGGCAAAAGTTTACAAGCCCTTGAAGTATTTTATTACATGTAAATAAAGTATAGAATAACAAAAATAAAATAACAAAAATAAAAGTCTTTTAGGTTTTTTATTGATTTTATTAAGTTTGATTTATTTTTATGCCATAGCAGATTCTAAAGATATAACTTTGAGAGATAAACAACGAGAACTAAAAGTTCCAAACGAAAAAACTTAGGTTTTACAAATAGTGTATGGAATCAAAATTTTGTTATTTCGAGTAATTTTTGATCCAATTTTCACGGATCTTTGACATATCTATATATATATTTTTTTTTTTGAATAAAATCTTATTTAGAGAAAAAAATAGATAATGAATAAGAAATAATAATTTGTTTTGAACAATAGATGTCTTTCACATCCAACTATAACAATGAGTAACTTCTTCATTTTAAAATGGCAGTTCCAAAAAAACGTACTTCGATATCAAAAAAGCGTATTCGTAAAAATATTTGGAAAAGGAAAGGATTTTGGGCAGCGTTAAAAGCTTTGTCATTAGGGAAATCTCTTTCTACCGGGAATTCAAAAAGTTTTTTTGTACGACAAACAAATAAGTCCTAAAATATTGGAATAATTTGTGAATTTCAAAGTTAATATAAAATTAACAATTGGTAGTCCCTATTCTAATCAATATGAAATAGACTCTTAATTATAAGATTATAAGATAAGATGTCTAAAAGAAGAATTCTTCCGTTTTCTGAATTCTAAAAAAATTTTTTTAGTATATTTTCACTCAGATTTTGGTGGTGTGGTGGGGAGTCTTATTTTCCCCATCGACCTTTACAAAAATAAAAAATTTTTCTCTTTCTCGGGAAGGGCAGATATAAGATTTTTAGTTCAAATTAATTAATTGTTGAAACTAATGGATTTCATGTTAAAAATTTTTGGATAATTTTCTGACTTCTTAATTTATTGTATTTACTATATGTAATGTATTTAACATAAAAAGAACTTAATTGTTGAGATATTATATATATGTACAAATAATGTGTCAATTTGGAGTAATCCAAAATAGGCATATTTTGGATTCATTTAGAAAATTGATTTTTGTCTGAAATTTTGAAATCAGATAAACCAGAAATAATGACAATAAAAGTAAAAAAAAATGATTCTATCGAAAGAATTATCTAGTTGCAAGAGTTGTTTTTTAGAATAGGATAAACTACGTCAAAGCCTTAAGATAAATAAACCGGACACCCTAAATGAAACTAATGAACCTTCAAATTGACTTGTTCAATCTCGACGATTGAATATAAATAGGCTATTATGAGTTCGAGCAAGCCGCTATGGTGAAATCGGTAGACACGCTGCTCTTAGGAAGCAGTGCTAGAGCATCTCGGTTCGAGTCCGAGTGGCGGCATGCCATCTTCTAAAAGAGATCCAATAGATAGATAGATCCTATAATAAAAATAAATA